ATTCAAACAACTATTCAAAGTTCCTAGAGCTCTTTGTAAGGCTTGTTGCAAAACTTGTTGTCGGACCTGATTAATTGCTCTTTGTTTTTCAAAAAAAAGAGTTTCATTTTTGTAATTTTCTAATCGTTCCAAACTATTGCAAGTAGCATTAATCAAATTGACCTTTTCTCGTTCTATCTCAGAGTATCCATTCGTTCGATACTCATCTGCTTCGATTTCCACTTTCCGTAATCGAACCCGAGCTCTTTCGAGCTGTTCAATGGCTCCTCTACGTAATTCTTCTGAATTTCGAATAGTACTCAAGATCCTCTGTTTTCGCTTATCTAATAAATCATTTAATGAAAGTAGATTATTTTTCCATTCATTTCACAGCTATCATATCTCTTCCCGAACCAAACATGAATCTTTCGATTCATTTGGCTCTCACGCTCAATTGTTTCTTTTCTCTTTTCTTTGATTGATGGGCATTCCCATATCTTTGAATGGAATGAGCCTATCCTCTCTTTTTGTTCATATTCAAAGATATCGAAACTGATCTCAGAATCTTAGGAGGACTCTTCAGACCAGACAAAAAATAAAAAATTGTCAGCAAAGTTGTTTCTTTATTTGTTCTTTATTTACAACTTATTTACAAAAAGAAAAAAAAAGATTTTAAAGAAAAAAGAATTCTATTCTTTCTTCTTTATATGCTATGAGAAATTAGATCAAAATTCTAATAGAATAGAAATAGAATTGAATATAATTCTGAACTTCATTACTTCATTCTCATTATTATTAGAATGATATTTCGATTTTTTTCATCCAAAAAATTCTCTTTTTTATACAAATACATTGTATACAAATACAATACATAGGTCGTCGATTCGGCAGTGGATAAAAAAGGGGGGGAAGATACCCATCTTCCCAGTTAATGGTTCAAAGAATTTTATCCATATGAGTGTTCTACATCGGATAAATTCCCAATTATTCCTTTTTTCTTTTTATCATTTTTAAACCATTTGGGTACTAACGTAGCGGTAGAAAGAGTACCATGCTATGCTGTGCCTGGACTTCAAACAATTTATCTTTAACCATGTAAAAGACCTCAACATTATTGGTTGATAGAGAATCAAAGTTCATTTACCAATTCGTCACGAAATGCTATGGTTCTTACATATGATTTCTGAATGAAATCCAATTCCGAAGTAATTCGTCGAGATTGTGCACCCTTTGTTCCTATTTCTGCTATAAATAATAATACATAAATATAAAGAAAGTGCAGCCGGTGAAATCCAACCTATTCTTGAAATACACAACTCGCACACACTCCCTTTCCAAAAAAAATCAATACACCCAGCACTACGCTTAGATTTATTGGATTTGTTGCTAAAATATCGGTATTAAACTCGAAACTCCCAGCGGATGGCCAGTGCCCCGCGGAAACAAAAGAATCGGTTATATTTTTCATATGCTTTCCCCTTATAGATAGGACTAACAAAGAACAGAGTTCTTTTTGTATCACTCCACTTATTATTCTTAATGGAATTTGAGAATTCTAAAATTTCTTAGTTATGGTTATGTTTTTATTCTTCTTTTTTTTTTTTACATTTTTATTGTACGATGAAATGAAACATTAAACAAAAGGATTTGCAAATAAAAGAGCTAATGCCACGACCAGTCCATAAATTGTTAAAGCTTCCATAAAAGCCAGACTAAGCAATAAAGTACCTCGTATTTTACCCTCTGCTTCTGGTTGTCTCGCAATACCTTCTACAGCTTGGCCCGCAGCAGTACCTTGACCAACCCCAGGTCCGATAGAAGCAAGCCCTACAGCCAATCCAGCAGCAATAACGGAAGCAGCAGAAATAAGTGGATTCATGGTAAGTTCCTCGCACCAAAAAGAGAAATGGTTAATGATACAACCAACCAATGAATTAGTACTTAATCTACTTCTTTTTCTACTTCTACTTTTACTATTTACTTTACTACACTTATTTTTTCTTTTTTGATCTTTATCACTAAAATCTATCGGGTCGAAGTAGCTAAAAACTCCAAATGGAATTCAGAATATTACTGAATTTTCAGAACTACTTCGATATGCCGTTTTTCCTTTCTACCTTATGTAAATAGATATGTATACGGTTTTAGTCATTGCATTTCCTTGTTTATAAGCTATTCTATTCTTTCTCTTTCATTCAATTCACAATCACAGACAAAATAGAAAAAGGACTGATATGGGAATCCATCTAAATGCAGTGGGCTAGAAAAAAAGATATAGGGGTAATTACTATCTAACTAGTAAATAACATATACTTTTATTCTTATATAACGTAAATCACCTGCACTTTTTATTCTATGAAATCGTATTCTGTAACCATTCTTCGAAACATACACAAGGATTTATACTCATAGGCATTATATATACATATATGTAGTAGGATCCCCAACCCTTATTTCTCTTCCAAATCCTGCAATATCATCTATCTTTCTTCATATATACATACATGTAGCTATTTGCATT